TGTTGAGAGGGTTGCCCAAAAGCAGTATATAAGGCGTACCCAGTAAAACTTACAAGTAAACCAGATATAGAGATGGCGACTAGGGTTGCTGTTTCCATTATTATATAATTTCAAGACCAAAATGGATCTATGATAAAATCGTTTATTTACAACGGAATGGTATACAAAGTCAACAGATCTCATTGAATACAAAATAGGATTTATGGCTACACAAACCGTTGAGGGTAGTTCTAGATCTGGACCAAGGCGAACTGCTGTAGGGGATTTATTAAAACCATTGAATTCAGAATATGGTAAAGTAGCTCCCGGGTGGGGAACTACTCCTTTGATGGGTGTTGCAATGGCTCTATTTGCAGTATTCCTATCTATTATTTTGGAAATTTATAATTCTTCCGTTTTATTGGACGGAATTTCAATGAATTAAATTAGATTCACAAGAACCGCGAATTCTTAACTTTTTAATACAAAGTAAAGCATTTAAGTTTCGGGTTTTTATCTCATTATATTATTTTCTTATTGGTAGTTCGATCGTGGAATTTCTTTCTTTCTGTATTTCCGGAATATGAGTGTGTGACTTGTTATAATGGATCCTATTGATAGTACAGAGAATGGGTCTGTCATCTTGATAGAGATGTTTTTGCTTCGTCGGATATTCATTCTAGTATCTGGAGCACGGAATATATGAAATAGATCACAAAAAAAAAGTAACTATGATTCCTACTTAATAGTTAGACCCCGTGACCGGACTCCAAAAAATTTTCCAAAGAGTTCTAAGTTATAAATCGAAAGATTTTTATTATTTTTAAAAATCCCCCCTTTTTTTTGTGATTATAAAGGACAAAACTTTCTTTGGATTTTGAGTCATTATATCTATTCATATTCATTCAATAAGTGATGATCCAATGGTTTTTACTCAGGGAATCTTTGGGCTTAGTTTGAAGTTTTATTGATGAATCATCGTGGGTCTAGTATGAATCTGGGGTTTCAATCGATTCATAGGGTCTTAACAAGAGAATTCCTATCAATAATAAAGAAAACAATAGTAAACAAAAAAAAAAAAAAGAAAATTAAAGAAAAAGAAGTAGGTAAAGAGAAGATTCAAGAGGCCTGTAAAAATCAACTGAGCCGACTTGATTTTTTGGCATTATAACTACAAATAAGAACTTTCAAATTTTGACTTCTTCGTATTTTCAGAGAAGTGATAGAGGAGTGATTACGAAGTTTCCATTTTTCTATTAAATATCATATCCCTTGCAACCAAAGAAAGCAATATTTTGGGTTTTTGTTTGAGCCGTACGAGATGAAATTCTCAGATACGGTTCTCAGAGGGGGATTACTATTGGGTTACCTATCTCAATAAAGTCTATGATTGGTTCGAAGAACGTCTCGAGATTCAGGCGATTGCAGATGATATAACTAGTAAATATGTTCCTCCCCATGTCAATATATTTTATTGTCTAGGAGGAATTACGCTTACTTGTTTTTTAGTACAAGTAGCTACGGGGTTTGCTATGACTTTTTACTACCGTCCAACCGTTACTGAGGCTTTTGCTTCTGTTCAATACATAATGACTGAAGCAAACTTTGGTTGGTTAATCCGATCAGTTCATCGATGGTCGGCAAGTATGATGGTCCTAATGATGATCTTGCACGTATTTCGTGTGTATCTCACGGGTGGTTTTAAAAAACCTCGCGAATTAACTTGGGTTACAGGTGTGGTTCTAGCCGTATTGACCGCATCCTTTGGTGTAACTGGTTATTCCTTACCTTGGGACCAAATTGGTTATTGGGCAGTCAAAATTGTAACAGGCGTGCCGGAAGCAATTCCTGTAATAGGATCCCCTTTGGTAGAGTTATTACGCGGAAGTGCTAGTGTGGGACAATCCACTTTGACTCGTTTTTATAGTTTACACACTTTTGTATTACCCCTTCTTACCGCCGTATTTATGTTAATGCATTTCCTAATGATACGTAAGCAAGGTATTTCTGGTCCTTTATAGAGAATATAGATCGTAGATATTTGTAATCAATCATTTATCACTTGAGGAGGAACAATAGCATTTCATTGCTACAAATATGGATTATTGAAAATAATAAGACATGTATTTGGATATTTCCCTTCAACTATACAGTCTTCTATATTTGATACGAAGAGTTCTAGTTGAAGTGAATTCTCCGAAGAGAAAGTGGATTATGGGAGTGTGTGACTTGAACTATTGATTGAGCCGTGCAGATAGATGCCCTTATCTGCCCCATTGGAATTCACAACCCAATGTGTCTTTGTTCCAACCACCCCGTATGAGCCCCATACAGAGGAGAGGCTGGTTTGTTTGAAGAGAATCTTTTCTATGATCTAGGACCATATCCGATTATATTGTAAATGAACAGGCTCCGTAAGATCCAGTAAAATAAGTGATGTGGCCTACGACAGATTTTGTTTTAGCTATTTTACTTACTTAATAGTAGAGAAATGCAGCCATTTCCTCTGCATTGACCTGAT